ATCCCAAACAATTCTATTCGGAGTCAGTACACAAAGATTTAAGGTCATTTCTTCAATTTACTCTCCATTTCTAAGTTCGTAGCCTTCGCAGTAGCTTCATCGATGTTACCCACTAAGTAAAAGGCCTGTTCAGGAAGAGAATCAAATTCTCCGGAAAGGATCAATTTAAACCCTCTAATTGTTTCCGCTAGACCAACATATTTTCCCGGAGAACCTGTAAATACTTCTGCTACGAAAAAGGGTTGTGATAAGAAACGCTCAATTTTTCGTGCTCTTGCTACGGTTAAGCGATCCTCTTCGGATAATTCGTCCAACCCCAGGATAGCTATAATGTCCTGAAGCTCCTTGTAACGTTGTAAAGTTTGCTTGACTTGTTGCGCAGTTTCATAATGTTCCTCGCCAACGATTCGAGGTTGTAGCATAGTTGACGTTGAATCTAAAGGATCTACCGCTGGATAGATACCTTTGGCAGCTAATCCTCTTGATAGTACGGTAGTCGCATCTAAATGTGCAAATGTGGTGGCAGGAGCGGGGTCAGTCAAATCGTCTGCAGGTACATAAACTGCTTGAATAGAGGTTATGGACCCTTGTTTCGTAGAAGTAATTCTTTCTTGTAAAGTACCCATTTCGGTACTAAGGGTGGGTTGATAACCCACAGCAGAAGGCATTCTACCCAATAAGGCGGATACCTCGGATCCTGCTTGTACGAAACGGAAGATATTGTCGATAAATAGAAGTACGTCTTGCTCATTAACATCTCGGAAATATTCTGCCATAGTTAAGGCAGTCAGACCAACTCTCATACGAGCTCCTGGCGGTTCATTCATCTGACCATAGACTAGGGCCACTTTGGATTCCGCAAGATTTTGTTCATTAATGACTCCAGATTCTTTCATTTCCATGTAAAGATCATTTCCTTCACGAGTCCGTTCGCCTACTCCACCAAATACGGATACACCACCATGAGCTTTGGCAATGTTGTTGATCAATTCCATAATTAGTACTGTTTTACCCACGCCAGCCCCACCGAATAGTCCGATTTTTCCCCCACGACGATAAGGGGCCAAAAGATCTACTACTTTAATTCCTGTTTCAAAAATCGATAATTTTGTATCTAATTGTATAAAAGCAGGCGCGGATTTATGGATAGGAGATGTTGTGCGAGTATCGACAGGACCTAAATTATCAACGGGTTCCCCAAGCACGTTGAAAATTCGTCCTAGAGTCGCTCCGCCGACTGGAACACTTAGAGGATTTCCCATATCAACCACGTCCATTCCTCTCTTTAAACCCTCTGTCGCACTCATAGCTACAGCTCTAACTCGATTATTTCCTAATAATTGCTGTACTTCACAAGTCACATTAATTTCTTGACCAAGAGTATCTCGACCCTTAACCACCAGAGCATTGTAAATATTAGGCATTTTGCCCGGGGGGAAAGCTACATCCAGTACCGGACCAATGATTTGGGCGATACGTCCCAGGTTTTTTTTTTCACGTATCGAAACCTCTGGATCCGAAGTAGTAGGATTTATTCTCATAATAAAAAAATATGTTAAATTTTGTTGCGAAATTTTTCGAATACAGAAAAAATCTTCGATAGCAAATTGATCGGTTAATTCAATAAAAAATGGGAGTAAGCACTCGATTTCGTTGGTACCACCAAGGGAATGTTGAATAAAATTTTTTACTTATTCAATGAAGGAATAGTCATTTTCAAGCTCAACTAACTGAAACCTAGTTTTAAAATAAAAAATATATGAATAAAAAAAAATTTTTGCGGAAAGTCTTTGATTTATTTATCATAATAGAATAGGCAAGACTTTGTTTTATCTAGCGAATTCGAAACGGAACTCTAGTTATGATTCATTATTTCGATCTCATTAGTCTTTTTTTTTTCGTATTTTCATTTTAGCATATCCGGTTATGCGTCCCATTTATTCATCCCTTTATCAACCCCCCCTTGTTTTTCATTTTCATGGATGAATTCCGCATATTGTCATATCTAGGATTTACATATACAACATATATTACTGTCAAGAGTGATTTTATTAATATTTTAATATTAAATAAATATTTGGATTTATAAAAAGTCAAAGATTCAAAACTTGAAAAAGAAGTATTAGGTTGCGCTATACATATGAAAGAATATACAATAATGATGTATTTGGCGAATCAAATATCATGGTCTAATAAAGAATCATTCTGATTAGTTGATAATTTTGTGAAAGATTCCTGTGAAAAAGGTTAATTAACTCTATTCCTAATTTATGTCGAGTAGACCTTGTTGTTTTGTTTTATTGCAAGAATTCTAAATTCATGACTTGTAGGGAGGGACTTATGTCACCACAAACAGAGACTAAAGCAAGTGTTGGATTCAAAGCTGGTGTTAAAGAGTATAAATTGACTTATTATACTCCTGAATATGAAACCAAGGATACTGATATCTTGGCAGCATTCCGAGTAACTCCTCAACCCGGAGTTCCACCTGAAGAAGCAG